CCTCTGCCTCTGGTTGTCGCGCAATCCCTTCTACAGCTTGCCCTGCAGCGGTGCCTTGACCAACCCCAGGTCCAATAGAAGCAAGCCCGACAGCCAACCCAGCAGCAATAACGGAAGCGGCAGAAATCAGTGGATTCATGATAAGTTCCTCGCACCCCAAATAAAAAAAGAAAGAAAAGAAATAGTTAATGATATAATCAATCAATAAATTATTATTATGACTTATTACTCAATTACCAAGATTTATCCAGTTGAAATAATTAAGAATTCCGAATTAAAATAACAATAGTTATTGAACTATCCGATCGACTCACATAATTTTTTTGTGAATCCGTACAACTTTTGTTTTTATCTTATCCTAAATTTTGAACCATTTTTTGAATTCTTCGTTCTTTTTTTGATTGAATTTTTTTAGTCAGTCAATATTCAATTCACAATCAGAGATGAAACGGAAAGAGTTTGTTTTTTTAATCCTTTATATTTTATATTGTAGCAGGGCAATTTTAGATATATAGTTAGCTCATATATAGAACTAGTTGATATATAATATCACATATACATGTATTTCTTCCATGCCGTAAACTAATTATTGGTGCTTTAGTTTCAATTAGATTCGAGAATCATTTTTTGTGAAATCTAAAAAAAAAAAGAAAGAGTTGTCTTAGAGTTATTGGATTATATACATCCAGTTTGACCTCCCTCACTCCTACTATATTTTTTTTTAATTATCTTTTGGTCAATCGTTGAATTGAATGTGAATGAAACGAGAATCTGTTCTAGTTCTATATAGTATCTTTTTATCACACGTTTATATAATATACTAATTTATCCTAATCGAACTATATATAATAGAATCTAATATCTAATAATATTGAATATGTTATAGTTATAATTGAATGAACAAAAATACAACAATAAAAAAAGTATTTATTGGAGTAAAATGGAAATTGATCAAACACAAAGTATTTTTAGGAAAAATAGGAAAAAGATCTTTTAGATGGATCTTTTTCCTCTTCTTTTTTGAGGCGGAAATAACCCTTTTTATTTATTTTATTATTCAAAATGTCTTTCTATTATATATATTCATGTTACCTAAATAAATTATCTTGAGCCGCAGTGTATGTACGCTGGACTAAACGAAAAAAGACTATTTTTTCGAAAACTAGTCAATGATGGCCTTCCATGGATTCACCTATATAAGCTGCAGCTAAAGTAGCAAAAATAAGAGCTTGAATACCGCTTGTAAATAATCCAAGGAACATGACAGGTATAGGAATTACTAAAGGTACTAAAGAAACAAGAACAACAACTACTAATTCATCAGCTAATATATTTCCGAAAAGTCGAAAACTAAGCGATAAGGGTTTTGTGAAATCTTCTAAGATGTTAATCGGTAAAAGGATTGGAGTTGGTTGTATGTATTTATTAAAATAAGCTAATCCTTTTTTTGAAAGACCCGCATAGAAATATGCTACTGATGTAAGTAAAGCTAATGCAACAGTAGTATTTATATCATTTGTGGGTGCAGCTAATTCCCCATGAGGTAACTGTATGATTTTCCAAGGCAAAAGAGCTCCTGACCAATTCGAAAAAAAAATAAATAGAAACATAGTTCCAATAAATGGAACCCACGGACGATATTCTTCTCCAATCTGACTTTTGCTCACGTCTCGAATGAATTCAAGAACATATTCAAAGAAATTCTGACTAAAGGTGGGAATGGTTTGCAAATTTCGAACAACTAGAATGACTGAAACTAATAAGATAGCAATTACAACCCAAGAAGTAATAAGTACTTGGGCATGCACTTGGAACCCCCCTATTTGCCAATAGAAATGTTGACCTACTTCCACAGCAGAAATATCATATAATCTTTTTAATGTGTTGATGGAACATAATAGAACATTCATATTGTCCTGCCCTCTAAAAGAAATAGAACTTGAAAGGGAATTATTTTAATTCAACCATCTCCTTTCCTTTTTGATTTGTCTACTTTCATTTTTTTTTGAATACTGACTAATCACATAATATTTCCGTTTGCTCTTTTTATATTTTTCTTTTTTTTTGTACGATTTAGTAATAGTATAGTAACCAATTCCATAAATCTATGAATCTTCCTACTTAAATCAAATAATTTATTTATCTTATTATTAATCAAGAATTCCGTATATAGCTAGAACGACCCTCACAAATTGCAAATATTAATTTGTTAAGAATTAATCGGATTGAAGCTATAGCATCATCATTAGCTGGAATTGAAATATCGGCGAGATCGGGGTCACAATTTGTATCAATTAAACAAATTGTTGGAATTTCCAAAGTTATACATTCTCGAAGAGCCGTATATTCTTCTTGCTGATCGACGATTATTACAATATCAGGTAATCCTGTCATATATTTAATGCCGCCAAGATATGTTTCCAAATGAGATAATTGTCTCTTCAATATAGCGGCATCTCTTTTTGGAAAATTGTTGAGTTTCCCCGTCTTTTGTTGAGTTCTCAAGTCCCTGAACTTATGAAGTCTTGTTTCTGTAGTATACCAATTCGTTAACATACCGCCAAGCCATTTTTTATTAACATAATGACACCGAGCTCTTATTGCAGCTCGCGCTACTGAATCAGCTGCTTTTTTTTTGGTACCAACAATTAAGAATTGTTTTCCCCTACTTGCTGCATCAAAAACTAAATCACAAGCTTCTGATAAAAACCGAGCAGTGCTAGTAAGATTTGTAATATGAATACCCTTACGCTTTGCAGATATATAAGGTGCCATTTTAGGATTCCATTTTCTAGTACCGTGACCAAAATGAACTCCTGCTTCCATCATCTCTTCCAAAATTATGTTCCAATATCTTTTTGTCATTTATATTTATCCCCACACTTTTTTTTTGAAAAAAAAAAAGTGAAAAAAAAGACCGGGTATTCGGAAATAGAAATCCAAAATTGTTCCGATGGAACCTTCTGTTCTACTGAAGATTGGCCATTAATACATGATCAGACCATTTCTTTTTTTTTCTATTTATTATTTTTTTTATCTTTCTTTTACTACCCCCCAAAATGACCGCGTTTAAGGGGATGAATCCGCTTTTAGGAATCATTAAACCCTATATTGTTATGATGTATCACATAAATTCTTTGAAATAAAAAAAATGATTCTCTGTGGTGGAACAAAATATCTTTCATTTCGTCCTCGAATAAATTACTCTTTTTTGTTTTCAAGATAATCTTGTTATGTTGCCTTGGCTTTGAACGGTGCATTATTCTTTTGAATCCGGTACCAACGGGTATAATTCCTCCTAAAATAACATTTTCCTTCAGACCTTTCAACCAATCTATACGACCCCGAAGAGCGGCTTTTGCTAAAACTCTAGCAGTTTCTTGAAAACTGGCTTCAGATATGAAACTTTGAGTATTCAGAGATGTTTTTGTTATTCCCAATAATAGAGCTCGGTAACAAATCGCTTCGTCCAGGGCACGGCCTGCTCGTTCGGCTCGCAACAATCCAATTAGTTCGCCGGGTGAAAAAACATTAGACATTCCATCTTCTGAAACCAAGACTTTTGATGTTATTTGACGTACAATAATTTCTATATGTCTATTATGAATGTGAACTCCCTGGGATCGATAAACTTTTTGAATTTTATTAACCAAAGAAATACGACTTTGCGCTATAGTTAGTTCAGCACCAATCAAGAATCCCCAAGGAATGCCAAGAATTCTTGTTACATGCCCGTTCCAAGTGTTAACTCTCTTTTCTAAGTTCACCGATATTGAATCAATCGAACGCACTTCTAATACCTGTTCTACTTTTGGAAGACCTTGTGTTATATCACCAGATCTCGATTTTTCATATATAAATGTAACTAATATATCTCCTTCATAAAGTATTTCTCCATAATGTCCATGAACAGTTGCTCCTGGAGTCGCCAAGTAAGGGTTAGCCGATCTTATTCCTACAGAATCCATTTGAACAATTATAATTTGACCCGATTTAAAGTGTGGTTCATTTTTCGTTTGCACTATACATATATTTTCACAAATAAATTGTCCAAGACTAATTATTGTAAACGTTTTTTCACAATAATTATGATGGATAAAATGCCAATTCAAATAAAATGGATTTAAAATGCTAGTACTGGATATATAAGGTTTATAAATTATCTCGTTTTCGTCCATTAAATAATATTTGAATACTTGAAAAGTTTCCTTTAATTTGTCAAGTATTAAAATATTATTTATCGATATCTGATTATGAGTTATTAAACGATAAAATGAATAAAAATTTGCAACTTGAAAGGCTATTCCTAAAGGACCTAACGAATTTTTAATTGGAATTTTAGAATCTTTTTGAATTTTATTCATTTTTTCTTTTATCCCATTGAAATATTTTCTATCGTTGAATGGTCCTATTTGAAAACAATTAGATGATGACAAAATTATCAAAGATCGGCATGTCTCATTTAACATACGAATAGTTCCGTTATTTTGACCAAGTGATTGTTGAATTTTTGCCTTCGAATAAATAGAAAAAAATGGATTGATATAGGTCCGATCCGACTCATTATCCGAGATAAATCCTGAACTAGACGGATTTTTTCTTTTTCTGATATATGAAATATGAGATTTCATTAAGTCCATTTTTAGGAAATCTCTAATCAAACCATTTGTACTTACTTCAACAAGAGAAGCACGGGCATTTTCTATAGAAGAACTTTTTTTGTTTTGATCCCAATTTAAGACTAAACAAGTCCGAACTAATTGAATCCTTGTATTCAAAATTCCCTGAATTGATTTTCCATTTCCAGAAAGAATATAATTAATAACTTTAAGTTCCAGATCATTTTTTTCTTGGAACATATCTTGGGGAAAAAGTTTTATTAAATTGATACCATCCGCTATTTTATATAGAATTACGGATCGAACCAAAACAAAATAATTTTTTTTTGTAATTGTAATCCATTGGGCATAGATCCAATTTTTCATTTTTTTTGATTCCTTAGAATTTTTTTTTTTTACCGTTTCGGGTGGAATCAAGATGGCACTATGTCGGGATATCTTATCCATCTCTCCAGGAAAATAGATATCCCCGGAAAATATTTTTAATTCAATCTTTTTTTTTTTCTTTTCCACTCGGACTAATCCGCCTACTCGACTTCTTATATTTAAAGTGATTGGTGTATCTACTCCAACGATACTATTGTTCCGTATCATGATGGAAGAAGATTCAGGTAAAATATGAACTTCCTCGGGAATGAAAAAAAATCGATCTACTTTGATTTGGTATTTTGGCTTAAATTCTTTAATTCCTTGATACTCAAATAAAAAATCTTCTTTTTTAAAAATAGAATTTATTCCTATAGTCCTATATTTAGTAATTCCTGAACTCTGTGTTCGGTATTGAGGATCATCGAAATAAGCAAGAATACTATTTCTACGAAAAATACCATTGATTGATACTTCAATCGAGATACCGGAAGGGAAGATTAGTTCTTTGTCTCGTTCTTGAATCGATTGAAATGGAATGATGAATCTATTTCTTCGCGTCTTTGCTAATAAATTTGAAGTATCGTGAAAAATAGCAGGATGTTTAAAATGACAATGATCCATACATATAATTTCATTAAATATTGAATAATCGAGAATCATTCTTTCTTTTTTACCAGAAGAGTTAAAACTAAAGAATTTATGTCTTACTTGATAATTATTTATTAAAAGATTACAAATATTTCTCTCTCCTGTAGAAGGAGAATGAATATGAATTTGATCTTGATCCTGACGGAATGAAAAAGAGACTGAACCGGTTCTGTACGACCTTCCTGATAATATCCATAAATGACTTGTTTTTGGTAAGATATGGACATTACTATATCTAAATTCTGATGCATGATACACATTGGTACTCCAATGCATTTCTCCTTCTGAGTCAGAATAAACATGTTTTCGAACCTTTTCTTTCAAACTGAAAGTGTATGTTCCCGCGCGAATCTCAGCAATCACTTGTTCTGATTTTACATATTGATCATTTTGAACTAATAAAAAACTTTTTGGTGGAATAGTCACATTATGTATAATATCATCACTTTCAATAGTTACATACAAATTTATATAACATAGAAAAGCAGGATGCCCATGACGTGTACGTGTAGGATGAACCAAATCCTCATTGAATTTTATTTTTCCATTAGAAGGCGCCCGCACATGTTCTGCAGTACCCCCTGTGAATACTCCGCCGGTATGAAAAGTTCTTAATGTTAGTTGAGTACCCGGTTCTCCAATGGATTGGCCTGCAATAATACCTACAGCTTCTCCTAATTCCACTAAGTGGCCATGAGTAGAACTTTGGCCATAACACAATCGGCAGATCCAAGATGTATTCCTACAGGTAAAGGGGGTTCGAATAGATATTGGTTGTGTTTGAAGAGTTTTGAATCGATTGATAAGTCCAATTCCAATATCTTGATTTCTAACGGCAATGCATCGTGAACCTCTGTATATATTGTCTGCTAATACACGACCAATTAATGTTTGTATCAAAATTCTTTCTGACATCATTTCATTCTTGGTATTTACCGAAATCCTTTGAATGGTACCGCAATCTGTTCGACGTACAACAATGTGTTGAACCACTTCAACAAGTCTGCGTGTAAGATATCCAGCATCTGATGTTCGTACAGCAGTATCTACAACCCCTTTACGGGCTCCATAACAAGAAATAATATATTCTGTTAAAGACAGTCCTTCGCGTAAATTGCTTTGAATAGGTAAATCAATCATTTGTCCCTGTGGATCCGACATTAATCCTCTCATACCTACTAATTGATGTACTTGAGATGCATTTCCTCTAGCTCCCGAAAAAGACATTATATGGACTGGATTAAAAGGATCGGTTATCCTAAAATTAGGATTCATTTCTTGTCTCAAATATTCACTTGTAGCATACCATATCTCAATGGATTGGCGTAATTTTTCTACCGCATGTACATTCCCGTAATGATGATGTTTTTCTAAAATCAAACTTTGTTGTTCAGCATCTTGGACTAACCATCCTTTGGAAGGTATTGTTAAAAGATCATCAATTCCTAATGAAATGGATGTATCCGTAGCTTGATGGAATCCCAGAGTCTTTACTTGATCCAGTATGTGTGATGTATATGCCATTCCGAAGTGGTTTATTAATCTGCTAATAAGTCGTTTGATGGCAGTTCCACCCATTACTTTATTGTAAAAGACTAGATTGGCACGTTCTGCCATAAAAACCTCCATATTCCACTCTGGTTCGACAATGGGTTTGAGTCAATGATTGGAAAACTTCCTTTTCTTTATCTTGATTCGCGTAGAAATTTAAAAACTATAATCCTAGTTGAACCGTGGAAAACTGAATTCCACACTGGTATCATAAATTTGCTTATCTTAGATATCAACCATCTCTATGATTAGATACCAATCTATATAATTAGATATCATAGGAATAGGCCCGGCAAAAACCTTGTATAGCTTC